CAACTCAACTCATAGAATATAGAAGAAGGAAATTGATACATTTAGGACCAATTCATTATCTCTGCATTATCTCTGAATCAATCAATTGGGGTTGTTGTTCTGCCAAAAAGCGATTAGTCAGGCGACTCTACAAAACAAATACAAGAAAAGAATAGGTCCTAGATCTATGTGACTGTTGAAGTTTTTAGACAGAATCATGTCATGATTCTCACTTCATAAATTGACCGGATTCGATATACCAACGCAAAAATGTATCACTAACTCTTTAATCATGGACAGGAAAAGAGGAAAAAGGTCATATGTAATCCATCCACGAAGATTAATGAAGGAAGATGAGTATTTTATCCGAGATTTTACAAATACTGATTAGATCTATTGGAATGAATTATTGTTTTTTATTTATTGTTTTTATTTTCCTGTCCCTATGTATTTACATGAACATGTGGTAATACTTTTGGACCAACCAACCGGCCAGTCTATAAACAGGTACTAATGAGGAAATGAAAACTATACTAAACTAAAATAGAATGTATTAGGGCTATACGGACTCGAACCGTAGACCTTCTCGGTAAAACAGATCAAACTGATTATTATCGAAATGATTCGAACTGTTTCAAAGACCCAACATGCATTTTGTTGCATTGGGCTCTTTCATAAACTGATGTAAAGATCAGTTAGTCCACCATATTTTTCTTTACAGGAAAATAATGAGATGGCTCCATGTGCTCTGATTCATCATTTGTATTCTGATCTAGGAGCAATACCAAAGTGTTTCAAAGAAGGGTTACCTTGACTTAGGTCTGCCTTCGGCCTAGATCAAACTAAGTTAGATGGAGTCTCTATCGCTACGCTGCAAGAGTCGAATATGAGACTTCATACACTTTAAAGTTCATAGGACGAAAAAAGGTTATTTTGAAGCCCTTATACTCATTATGCCTAGCATTGAATGGACTGGGTATTTACCTTATCAACTATCAAATCAATGGCGGGTTCTATTTGATTTGGCACCTGAATTCGCACCTGAATCGGGCCGAACCCAATATTTGTCAGGCTATTGTTCTCTTGTTCCCTCGAATCTATGGAGTAAGACATCGATTTGTCAATTAAGATCAATTATGTTTCTTGCATTGCATAATGGGCTCCCTTGAAAAGCATTGGCGCACGTGTAAACGAGGTGCTCTACCTAACTGAGCTATAGCCCTTGTCATAGATATATTAACATATGGATAATTTCTTGTCAAGATGGATATTCCATAATCCCACATGATAGCTCTCTGATCCGTCTACTGTTAACAGATTGGTATTGCTTAGAAATAATATTCCACTTATAATCCTATAAGTGATGGGTCCTTTTTTTGGTGATAAATAACCTACTTAACTCAGTGGTTAGAGTATTGCTTTCATACGGCGGGAGTCATTGGTTCAAATCCAATAGTAGGTAGAACTTATTAGATACCGAAGCCAATTGAGTGATATCTAATAAGTTTTTCTACCCATTTTCTTTTTTTTTCGTTATATCAGATTAGACTTGATTGTGTTCAATTGGCAGAATAAAAATGTGGTGTATAATAATACAGTTCTAAAGAACTTCTTTTGATTATTTTGATGTATTGACTTGACTAGGAGGAAATAGCATTTACAGCCTCTACTCGTGTCCTAGCTCGTCTGAGAGCTAGATTCGCTTCAATTGCTTGTCTCTTACCCTCAGCTCTACTCAAGTTAGCTTCAGCTATTTCAAGAGCTTGCTGAGCTTCTTGCGGATCAATGTCAGTACTCATCTCCGCATCATTTCCTAAAATGGTGATCTCATTATTACCTATTCTAGCGAAACCACCCATCAGAGCCACCGTTAACCATTGGTCGTTGAGGCGTATTCTCAAAAGACCTATATCTACAGCCGTGGCAATAGGGGCGTGGTTTGGTAATACGCCAATTTGGCCACTATTAGTAGATAAAATGATTTCTTTCACTTCTGAATCCCAAATAATTCGATTAGGAGTCAGTACACAAAGATTTAAGGTCATTTCTTCAATTTGCTCTCCACTTCTAAGTTCATAGCTTTCGCGGTAGCTTCATCGATGTTACCCACCAAATAAAAGGCCTGCTCGGGAAGACCGTCTAATTCTCCGGAAAGGATCAATTGAAACCCCCTAATTGTTTCTCCAAGACCAACATATTTCCCTGGAGAACCAGTAAATACTTCTGCCACGAAGAAGGGTTGTGATAAGAAACGCTCAATTTTTCGTGCTCTTGCTACAGTTAAACGATCTTCTTCGGATAATTCGTCCAACCCAAGGATAGCTATAATGTCCTGAAGTTCTTTGTAACGTTGTGAAGTTTGCTTAACTCTTTGCGCAGTTTCATAATGTTCCTCACCAACGATTCGAGGTTGTAACATAGTTGACGTTGAATCTAACGGATCCACTGCTGGATAAATACCTTTAGCAGCTAATACTCTTGATAGTACGGTAGTAGCATCTAAATGTGAAAATGTCGTGGC